AGTAATAAAAAGATCGGATCAGAAAATAATCATGAAAATTCGAGCGTTGACATATTTTAGTCAGGGCGACTAATGAGATTAGGAAAAGAGCACTCATTTTAATTAACTAAATAACAAGTTTTTTTATTCCAGTAAAGTAATAAAGAATAATAATAAGCAATGGCACCTTGATTCTATATCATCTTTTTCTGTATCATAGGAATTGAAATAATAATCTTTCGTATGATTCTTATTCTTGTTCTTGTTGTTTAGATTTTTTTTGTTTCAAAAACATTTTGTGTTTTCAAATCAAATAAATAATTTCATCTACGATTCATTGGAACAAAAAAAGCCCGGCTAGGTACTGACCAGGCCAGGCCGTGGAAATAAAAAGAAAAGGACTTTTCGGATGAAATAAAAGAGGTACTTTATTTTTTTTTTTTTTTTATAAATATATATTTTTTGTAATCATATTGGTATTATTTATATATTAGGATTGGAGATATCTCTTCTTTTGAACCCTTACTTTATCCTTTATCTAATTTATCTAAATGGAATTTCTGATAAAAGTTTTTATCGATTTTATAGATATCCATCGATATATCTAGATAATTATATATATCGAGATAATTAATTATGTATATAATTATATATCTATATAGTAAGGCTAGATAAAGATAATAAAGAGATATAAAGAAGGGCTTTTTTCAAGCCTTCATTTTCTATTTTTATCCAATGTATCATAGTAATTATCCTTTTTCAATTTGGGGAGAGATGGCTGAGTGGACTAAAGCGTCGGATTGCTAATCCGTTGTACGAGTTTTTTGTACCGAGGGTTCGAATCCCTCTCTTTCCGTTTCTGTCAATTACTTGGTATTTTTTTATAGTTGAGGAAAGATATGGAATAGATAAAATTTTAAGAACATTTCAAAATAAAGCAAAGAAAAAAATTTTATTTTTTTTATTCTTCACGTCCCGGATTACGTCCCGGGTCATTAGATAGGAATCCGAAAATGAAGAGAGAAACAAAGAATATTACTACAGTATAAACAAATAGTTTGAGAGTAAGCATTACACAATCTCCAAGATCATTAAAAAAAAAAAAAAGAGAATAGATTCTCCATTTTAACCTATTTTGACACCAAGAAATGCAGTGAAGTTTTTTCTATAAATAGGAAAAAATTTTCAGAAATTAAGAGTTGAGTCGTTCATTACTAAAAATTGGATTTCATACCCACAATTATATATTGTGGGGGACTTTAACAGGGTCGTTCGATGGAAAAAAGTAAGAATAAGAAAATGAGAGTGATCCAGATTTATCACACCTATAGAAGAATTTAAATATTGGACTCAACTCAAAGGTTCAGACTGTATGTACGACTTATCTGATCTTATAACTAGTTATAATCTTTTTTTTTCTAGTAAATCATGAATTTGTCTCATACAGTATTAAAAATATCATCGAAAGCTTACGGCAGCTTGCCAAACAAAAGCTAATAGAAAAAAGAATAGAGGTATTACTGGCATAACATCTACTATTGGATTCAAAAAAGCGTAGGCCTCAGGCAATTTGGCGAAGAAAAAACTACTTGAATAAAGGAAAGAATTAAGACAGATACCGATGAAACTTAAGATATTAAGCATAACAATTTTTTTTTTCTTTGTTCTTGAAGATAATTGTATTTCTTTTGATTTGATTGAGTTATTAATCCCTTATTATTGATATGATATAAGGGATAAGGGAAAAATTAATAACATAAAGTAGGTCAAAAAACCTTTCTTTGATTTGAACTCAGCCAATCAAAAATCCTTCAATTCTCAAATAAAAAGAGAATAGAAGAAATCCTACTTTCATACAATATCTTAATGGAATTATATGTAATGATCAATAAATTAAGTTTAATTTGATCTATAAACGTATCAAAATCCTAGCAACAATCTAATTATTTCTATAAATATTTGTACTGGAATTGACGACCAACCACTACCGATATTAGTGTTTATTAGTGTTGAATATAAATGGGGCGTGGCCAAGTGGTAAGGCAACGGGTTTTGGTCCCGCTATTCGGAGGTTCGAATCCTTCCGTCCCAGAGTATGCGTATTATATATATCATAGTATATTATAGGATATATAGAGAAATATTCTATATCATATCAGACTAAAGATTGCCCTTTTAAACAACCTTATGTTTAAGAGTCTAGTATTAGATATAGATATAATGTGATTGTTCTTTCTTATTTTCTTATAATGATGCATTTAAAATCGAAATGCAAAAGCCTCTCTTATTCTCTATCCCTTAAATGGTGTGTGAAACCCGATTATTTTTTTTTTTTTTTCTGTGGATTTTTGAATTATAAACACGAAGGTCTTGTGTTTTTGGCACTAATGGAGTTCAATCAATGTTCTTAAGTCTCTTAAGACCGATTTAGGATACTCAAATTTAGAGTCAAATCAAAAAAATAGGTAGGAACAATCGCTTAATCTAGATCTGTTTGACTTTGGACTTATACAAGATAGTCTAGCACCCACGAAACTAGTCCAGTCCCCTGGAGAATCCTTTTTTGATTTATGATGGATCTACTCTATATAATTGGGGGGGGGTAGATAGGAGTTAATCCATAATGGAAGATATCAATTTTAATGTCTGTCCGAATCTGATTAATAAAGAATCAAGTTACATATGTAACATATTATGTATTTCTTTTCACCTCATTTTTTCGTATTTTGTGTTTGTCTGTAATGAATAATTGTAAATCCAAGTAACAATTCAGACAGAGGTTATTCATACATCTTTTCACTTTATTTTAGGGAAAGATTATTGAGTCTCTTAAGTTAAATAAACTAGGCAGAAAATGCTGATATGTATGTATTTTTATTATGTATTTTTATCGTTTTATTTATATTTTTGTGAAAAAGATTTTTGATACCTAAATTTTTAAAATTATTATTTGAAATATTTCATTATTTCAAATAAAATATCTATAATTATTTTCAAGGACAGTAGGTTAGTCTATCTGATAGATATGGTAATTCCCTAATCTTTCTATTTTTATTTTATCAAAAAGAATACCAACCCGAATTTTCCCTGACATCAGTCTTTTTTTATCCAATACTGCACGAAAAAACAAGAGATTTTTTTTTTTGATCTATCTATTTGTTTCAAATCATTGATGGGTTAATCCGAATATGCATTTATTTATGATAATAAAATATAATAAATTATGATAATAAAATATAATAAATCCTTTTTTATTACAAAAGTTTATTAAAATAATATTCAGGTAGGAAATTTTCAATCAATTAAATCTTTTTAATGATTTCTTATGAGTCCTTGGTACTCGAAGAAGTGTGAAACTCGTGAATCCATTCTATGAAGAAATTTAAAAATGGAGATTCTTAATTATTCGTAATTAATTATTTCTTAATTTCTATAAATAAAAAATATCTCTCTCTATATATATAGAAAATATCTATATATAGCGAAATCCATATTGCACTCATACAATACAAAAAAAATGTTATTGATCCAATATATACAATAAAATATGGGTTTAAATAAATTGAATTGTTACTGTTACTAAGACTTTTTCAAAAACTACCCATGTCATAAGAGTATAGATTACTATGGACCAATTAAACCAATGACTATACATGATTCAATAAATGAATCAATTACATACCAGTTCCAAGAAATTAGAGGTTATGGTAAAACTTCGTTTAAAACGATGTGGTAGAAAGCAACGTGCGACTTGAAGGACATGATCTACTGTGGATTCTTACACCCACCATTTTTTATTATATAGGAATGAAGATGCTCTTGACTCGACATCGTTTGTTCTGTTCCACTCGAGCTCTCATTTTTTGAGGGTTTTGATGTAAATAGTACATGATGGAGCTCGAGTAGAAAGTATTGATTCATTTATCAAGGGCAGAGATCTAGGGTTAGTGTCAATCAATAAGTTGAAACAACTTCGTAAGTATATGTTCGATATAGAAATCGAAAGGATCCAATTCGAGCAAGTTTCAAATTCAAACGTCAAATTTGATCAAAAGTGTATCACGCGAGAATCCATTATTTATATGATTCTTTGATAAAAAGAAATCACAAAAAATGGTATGTTGCTGCCATTTTGAAACGATTAAAGATCACCGAAGTAATGTCTAAACCCAATGATTCAAGGCAAGGATAAAGGATTCTGGAACAAGGAAAAACCTTTTTTAATTGTCTCAATAACTAAACTAGATCTGAATGAAGAATCGAAATAGATTCTAAAGGAGACAGGCAAAAATAAAGGGGTTAGAGACCGCTCAATAAATGAAATGCTTAAGCTTAAGGGTTGTTTTCCTTTGAGTGAGAGTTATACAACTTGAGTTATGGGGATAAGAATGAGTTTTTTTTTCAAAAAAGAATAAAAAATAAACAAAAGAATAAGAAAAAAGTATTTAAATCATAGTCTAATTGATTTAATAATCTATGGATCTATTTGACATTAATTAGAATTCTATACATAACTTTGAATTTCCTCGAGCCGTACGAGGAGAAAACTTCTTATACGGTTCTGGGGGGGGTATTGTTAATTTACATCTATCCCAATGAGCCGTTTATCGAATCATTGCAATTGATGTTCGATCCCGAAGAGAAGGAAGGGATCTTCGTAAAGTGGGTTTTTATGATCCGATAAAGAATCAAACCTATTTAAATGTTCCTGCTATTCTATATTTCCTTGAAAAAGGCGCTCAACCTACAGGAACTGTTCATGATATTTTAAAGAAGGCAGGGGTTTTTACGGAACTTCAACTTAATCAATAACCGAAATTCCATTAATGAAAAAAAAAAAAAAAAGAGGGTGTGGATAACTTGTATATAGCTTTTGATAACCTTTTCTTTATTATTTCCCCCCTCTCTTGTTCTATTCATACTACACTTATTACCCTAAAATTCCGTCTTCGATAACGACAAAAATCTATTTTTATTTTATTGATATAAATTGATCTAAGATGAATAGAAAAAAGATCAAGCAAGTTACTAAATGAACTAATTGGTTCTATACTATAAATAAAAATTTGTACATTACCCCATCAATGGGGTGATTTTGTTGCAATTCTATGAACAAAAAAAAAGAGGGGATTAAGTTTTTTTAGCTATTTATATTTATTTATTGAATAAATCCTATATATTTTTTTTATACTTCTTCGTTAATTTTTGCTTTCGCCTACATCTTTTATTTCTATCTATGTTGATTATCTCTATAGTGCCAATCCAATACAAGTCCGTAGTTTTTTTAATTATTTTCTTCTTTATATCTATATATCTATATCTTATTTATTATATAATTATTTATTATATAATATAATTTTAATATATAATATAATTGATTATTATTAGAATCTTTTATCTTATTATATTTTTTTATCTTTATCTATTTAAATTTTATCTTTATCTATTTAAATATTAAATATAAATATATTTATTTTATCTATATATTATATAGGTAAAATAAATAAATATATTCAATTAAAATTGTTATTTCCATTTGTTTTTTATTCATTTAAAATTATTTTCTTTTCTCCATTGTAGTCGTTTTTCACTATTCACATTCATATTGACAACAGTGTATCAAACAAATATAATCCGATCGTGTATAAATGAAGCTAGTTATCTCCGTTTCATGACCTTTGCTTTTCACTCACATGACGGTCTCATTGTATTTTCTGTGATACAAAAAGTTACTTTTGTGTGATTTTTTTTTAATTGGAATATTTTGATTACGTCGTGTAATTTAATTTCTTTTTTCATTTTGATTACGATTGTATCTACACAGAAAAATTTTTTATATTTTGGGGGTTGCTAACTCAATGGTAGAGTACTCGGCTTTTAAGTGCGGCTAGCATCTTTTACACATTTGTATGAAGTAACAGATTCGTCCATACTATCGGTAGAGTTTGTAAGACCGCGACTGATCCTGAAAGGAATGAATGGAAAAAGCAGCATGTCGTATCAATGGAAAATTCTAGTAATTTTTTTACCTTACTAGATTGGGCCAAACCTTGTTTGAATTCTTGATGCGGAAAAAAAAAGTCAAGTCAAGTCGGGTCGAATGAATAAATGGATAGAGCCCTATGCTCCAATTATAGATAAATAAAAAGTAACGGGCTTATGTTCTTAATTCGAATGATTACCCGATCTAATTAGACGTTAAAACTATATTAGTGCTTGATGCGGGAAGGACTTTTCTCATGAGTGAGTTATCGATTTTTTTATAAGTCCTAACTATTAGTTACTCTACATTATGGGGTAGAGGGAAATGTGTAGAAGAAGCAGTATATTGATAAAGAGCTTTTTTCCAAAATCAAAAGAGCGATTGGGTTGAAAAAATAAAGGATTTCTAACCATCTTTTTTATCCTAAAATATAAACCCATTAGATGGGAAAAGAAAGAAAAGAGAGGAAAGAGAGTCCGTTGATAAGTCTTACCTATTTACGAGGTTTCTATTATTATTTTTTTACTGTAATACCTTGTTTTGACTGTATCGCACTATGTATCATTTGATAACCCAATAAATCCATTATAGTATCCCCGGTTCAAATAAAATTTTAAATGGAGGAATTTCAAGGATATTTAGAACTTGAGAAATCTCGGCAACGTGACTTCCTATACCCACTTATCTTTCGGGAGTATATTTATGCATTTTCTCATGATCATTTTTTAAATGGATCCATTTTGTTGGAAAATTCTGGTTATGACAAAAAATCCAGTTTACTAATGGTAAAACATTTAATTATTCGAATGTATCAACAGAATCATTTTTTTTTTTTTTCCACTAATTATAACAAAAATGAATTTTTGGGGTACAACAAAAATTTGTATTCTCAAATGCTATCAGAAGGGTTTGGAGTCATTGTGGAAATTCCATTTTCCCTACGATTAGTACCCTCTTTAGAGGAAGAAGAAATCGCAAAATCTTATAATTTACGATCAAGTCATTCCATATTTCTTTTTTTAGAGGATAAATTCCCACATTTAAATTATGTGTCAGATGTATTAATACCCTATCCCCTCCATCTGGAAATTTTAGTTCAAATCCTTCGCTCCTGGGTGAAAGATGCCTCTTCTTTTCATTTATTACGGTTCTTTTTTCACGAGTATTGTAATTGGAATAGTCTTAGTACTTCAAAAAAATTTATTTCTTTTTTTTCAAAAAGAAATCGAAGATTAGTCTTGTTCCTATATAATTCTTATGTATGTGAATACGAATCCATTTTACTTTTTCTACGTAACCAATCTTCTCATATACGATTAACTTCTTATAGGGGCCTTTTTGAGCGAATATATTTCTATGGAAAAATCGAACATCTTGTCAAAGTGTTTGCTAATTATTTTTCGGCTATCTTACGGGTCTTTAAGGATCCTTTCATGCATTATGTTAGATATCAAGGAAAATCTATTCTGGTTTCAAAAGATACGCCACTTCTGATGAATAAGTGGAAATATTACCTTGTCAATTTATGGCAATGTCAT